ATATTTTCAGATTTAAGATAAGGATAGGGGAAGGCCCCCTAAAAAACAAAAAAAAAAAAAAAAAGAAAATTCCCCAGTTTTTTGTCCCTGTCCTTAAATATTAAAGGAGGGGAGACTAGAAATGAAAGCCATTTTCATATTCGTTCTCTATTGCATTGGCATAACAAAAATATCTGATTCTGGAATCAAAGAAATATATTGAAAAAGGGATTCCCCTTTTGATTCACAATAAATCTTTCTCTGTGTCGGAAAGGAATAGCGATTTATTCCTACGGAGCGGAGCGTCCAGTAATAAGAAGATTCCATCGGAAATATCGACAAATTCTTGTGTGGTCTAAGCCAAGGAAATAAAACAAAGGTCCGCTTCTCAAATTTCATCTATATCGAATTTGAATATCAGAATAACTGATACAGCTATGATTCAATGGGTCAGGTCCACTTACTTTTTTCTTGATTTATTATTTTTATGGTGAAGTTGGTTGGAACAATATAAGAAGTAGGAATAGTTTTATTTATCGATTCATAATTGGGATTGGGTATCGAAAATATATATATCCAAGACCAAAAAATATGAATAATAAAACATGGAGAGTACTAATATGTCACGGCAGGGTAGACTACCCAATAAATAAGTACAATTACTTATTAATATAATGAACAAATGTTCAACTTTCTAACTATAAGTTATTATACAGATGGTTACCCTTTCTTTTTCTTACAAAAAAAGAATATATCTGCTCTACACTAAAAAATGAAGATTAAGACTTGAATTTCGTGGAAAAGCCCCTTATCGGATTTGAACCGATGACTTACGCCTTACCATGGCGTTACTCTACCACTGAGTTAAAAGGGCCCATTTCATTCAAAAAATGGATTATCCATTATGAGTTTACTGCATGTACCTATATATGTACTATATGTACATATATACATGTATGCGTAGAAGCTCGTTGAGGAAAGGAACAATGAAATGCATTTGATTTACTCTGGAAGTCTAATCAAAATTATTATTGATATTTGATCAATATCAATACAACGCAGTGAATTGTTTCAAAGTTGATTCTACTTGCTTTATTTGCTTTTACTAAACCATCAGAACGAGATTCACTTAATTGCTACATGTATCAATTCTACATAGATCCAATAAATTTCATCAAATGATGAAGGGATTCAACTCGTACTCTGAACGGAAGAATTCTATCCTTCGTTATATATATGATTGGATGGTTCATTCCCGAACCCTTTACTCTAAAAATTTGATGAAATCATGAAAGAAAAAAGATTTGTCGGATCTAGTCATCAAATGACATTATATTGACAATTCCAAAAAACCACTCATACTATGATGATAGTATCCTGGCGATTAGGCAGGTGTGCCCCTATCGTCTAGTGGTTTAGGACATCTCTCTTTCAAGGAGGCAGCGGGGATTCGAATTCCCCTGGGGGTAGGGTACTACGAAAGTAAGTTGATCATGGATTATCAATAAAATAAGTCTAGAGTTGATTCTTCCTGGGTCGATGCCCGAGCGGTTAATGGGGACGGACTGTAAATTCGTTGGCGATATGTCTACGCTGGTTCAAATCCAGCTCGGCCCAATAATTCGCCACTCTATGAGGATGATATAACCAATCTGTCCTCCATAAATGCTAATTGAATAAAAATGAATCAAAAGTCGATTTTATGCTCTATTTTTATTCATTTGTTCCTACATGCTCTGATCTTTCTAACAATCTAGATTTCTAATATGTAAGTATCAGGAGTTTATGCAAAGAAGTAAAAAAAAAAAAAAACAAAGTCCCTTTTCGTTGAAAAATGGATTATTCATTTTTTTGTCAATAAAAGAACCAAAGATTACTAGTAATCTGTGTCACTCTCAATGAATATAGTCCATATTCATATGGATATAATCCCGTATATTATTCATGTCCATGTTACAACATGGCGATTCTAAATGGAATGTTTCGAATGAAATTCTAAGAATAAGAATGCCGTACACCTACCAGGGATTGTAGTTCAATTGGTCAGAGCACCGCCCTGTCAAGGCGGAAGCTGCGGGTTCGAGCCCCGTCAGTCCCGAACTAACATCCAATGAATCCAGCAATTCGTCTTTTCCTTTTACCCGAGAAAGACAAGATCTAATTCCCGAGGGAGGATCTTTATTTCTTCGTACAAATACGGGAATTTCAATTACTTCAACTAGTACCGATTGATAGGGGAGAGGCATGTACAGATTGTCACAAGCTGCGGTCTCGCCATATTCAAGATTTTCTTCGACTGCTCTTGATCAATGAAATTTATTATAAAAAAAAAAAAAAAGAGTAGAAAAGGACGATAAATTCAATGGGATTCTTGATCCAACGAAGAATCCCCATTTTGATTCGGTATGGATAAAAGATCTTCCTATGTTATACTATTCAATTCGCGACGATGAATCGATTTAATAGATCAGATATTGTTATTCATAATATTGATCCGATTCAGTATCATTAAGATGCAATTCATGCCATTGAATTTCTAGGAGTAAAATTGATCATCTCTATGGGATTAGATCCCGAGTTATTGCGAAGCAAAAAAAAAAAAAAACAATGAGATTGTATGGAAGTAAATATTCTCGCATTTATTGCTACTGCACTGTTCATTCTAGTTCCGACTGCCTTTTTACTTATCATCTACGTAAAAACAGTCAGTCAAAATGATTAATTTGAATGAAACTTGACTTATCAGTTCTTATCGATGATTGAAGAAATGAAAGGGAGTCAAATCCCAAGTCTTAAATAAAATGAGTGGGCTGGAATCAGCAGTTAGAATAGATAGTCTGGTAGAAAGAACTATATGAACCCTTCTACCACACTATCTATTTAGTGTAGAAAGTTGTAACATATGTAGACTTGATGTAGATCAATCTACAATATCTATGTAGATATAGTCTATTTACATGTAAACAGCACCCCGATTTTATTTATTCGCCATATCCATTTGTATGGATTTAGATCAATCCGAAATAATTGAAGGTCAACTTTTCTTTTTCCATTCTATCTAATTCGGGGGTTTCGTATTATTTTCAATAGGAGTGAATTGGATCTCGGGATCGATCGAAAGAATCGACGGAGGAAACATATTATGATCATATATTCTATAAAATAAAACAAAACCAAGAAATCCTTTTTTTTTTTTAGCATTCAAGTTACCATAAAACTCCGCGGATCGCCTGTTAATGGATCAATCAATGACTTAGTTAGATTTGGAAAGGGAAGAGCAGACCCCACTGATTTTTCATACTTAAACATCGATGTAATAGCAGAACGATTTTCTTTTTGAACGGTGAAGGAGAGGGGGGGAAATAAATGAAGAAAAAATAGGGATTGGTTGTTTCTCATTGTAATAGCCATAAATAATTCTGGTAAGAGCCGGTTCGTCTAAATCGAATATTTAGGAGGAATTCGGTTGGAAAAATTTCCCCATCCTGGGCATCCCTTTTGAATTTTGAAATACAACTACGGGAATCATTAATTGTTTGGTCGAAAGCTTATTATTCATATATTATTGTATTTTAATATTCATACATTACTCTATTACAGTAGAATTTCGAAACGGAGACGTTTCTTTTTTGAATTTGAAAACATTTCGTAAAACGATCTATTAACCAATTAATCCAGTTTGATTACTCAACAGTACCCTAGAGTCCACTTCTTCCCCATACTACGAGTGAAAGGGAAAATGTAAAGACTACCATTAAAGCAGCCCAAGCAAGACTTACAATATCCATATGCATTATGCCCCCGATCTCGATCTCTATGAATATGAAGGAATTATTCTATTATCGATCACTAATCATAGTGGAATCAATGGTGCAGAGTCAAAAATCGATTCTGACCTAATGCTATTGATGAACCAATCCAATCAATCCACTCGCAAAAAAACACTATATTACTATATATATATTTATTTCTTTTCTATTATAGGTATACAGTTCCTGGTAGAATCGGGAAGTATTAAGCAAAAGTAAGTACGGTACGATACATAGTTGAAAGTATTAAAGAAATGTTATTAATGGAACATACGGGAGGGAATAGTAAGACCTATTTTGATTTTGTTGCCTTTCAAAAAAAAAAAAAAATCTAGAAAAATCAACTATCAAAATAGATAACTATCTATCACATACCTCTATTTCCTTTTTCATCTAAGCCTTACTTTACTGTCTTTATGTGAAAGAATCTAAAGACACCTTATTTTATTCTTTGTGAGAGGTTATCAAAAAGATTGCTTGAGCGCTCTCCTCTCAGAGACTCTCGTGAGTCCGCTGGATACAAAGTATCTTCAGTCCTTTCCACAACTCTTAAATGGATTCCCCATCAGCTTAGCCAACCTAATTTAAGACTCAGTTCAGTAGACACTACCCCAGTGTAGTGGGGTAGTAAGGTAATTAGGAAGGTTTGGCAGTCTTTTCCATATATATCTTGTGAATCCTAGAAACAAGAAATTCAAGTTCCCCTTGATGGAACCTACGATACGAATCCTTATCTTAAAATCAAGTATCAACACAAACAACAGGCCCGGGCCTTTGTCTCCGTTTGGCGATGTGGGGCAAGATTTCATCGATTTCTATCATCAGAGCAGGATAAGGGAGTCAAAGTATTTTTTGATCAGGCGACACCCGGATTTGAACTGGGGAAAAAGGATTTGCAGTCCCCCGCCTTACCACTCGGCCATGCCGCCAAAACAATACAAAATAATAGAACTAGTCTATTTCTATTATTATTTTTTGTGGGATTACTGAATTGTTTGTTTTGGTTCGTTTGTTTTTTATTTGATTTTCATCTTGAATCTCATTGTACTTATTCCCTTCCCTTTCTAAAACAAAAAGGGATCCTCTCCCTCTTTTTTATTGTATCTGTTGAATATTATCCCCTTTGATTGATCGGATAGTATCTCAAAACAAAACACATAACACTTAAATCTTTTCTATATTGAACGAGAAAAAATTTTGAGCCACGGGATGGAAAATTCATGGCAAATTGGAACCATTAAGCCTGGACTTTGCATTCCATAGGAATTTTTGGATTTGAATCTAAAATTGTGTTTCCTTTCTTTAAGAAAATAAAATTGATATACGAGTAATCATCAGCATCAATTCTTTTCCATTTCCATTATAATAACAATTATGTGTCTATGTAAACCCCAAAACGGAAATTCTTACACAAAATAAATTCTTACCTAGTCAGTCCTTTATGTTATCTACCTACCCCTAATAGGGAATCATCGTGTTTGATTTTTCCATTGAATTTTTTTTACGTATTAAAAAAAAGTTTCCTCTATATGGGTTCCCACAATTCTATCTTTATCTCATGCATAGAGAACGGATGAAATTCTTAACCTATTTTTTTATAGTACTCAATCTGATTCTAATATCATATTAAATAGATAGAAATTAGATCAATTTGTACATTCTATACAAGACTCCATAAGTCTAAGTGACATATTTTTTTCCTAGGAATGTTTTATCGGCAATTAATTTCCATTTTGATTTGTCCGCAAATTCTAATTTTAGTGGAAAATTCTCTTTTCTTTATTCCTCTGTTTCCTTTCCGACGTATGAAATATAGGTATATGGAGTTGGATAAAATTTCATGTAATTCAGTAAACGGAATATATATTCCATCATTGCTAGATCGATCCATATGGTTTGGATCGATGAAGGGTGAGCCAATAATTCATAATGAATGGGATTTCTTTTTTCGATAAACAGGAAACTTAAGATGCCCCGGGATGGAAATGAGGGAATGTTCACAATACCTGGATTTAGTCAGATCCAATTTGAGGGATTTTGTAGGTTCGTTGATCAGGGCTTGATGGAAGAATTTCATAAGTTTCCAAAAATTGAAGATACAGACCAAGAAATTGAATTTCAATTATTTGTGGAAAGATATCAATTGGTAGAACCCTTGATAAAAGAAAGAGATGCTGTATATGAATCACTCACATATTCCTCGGAATTATATGTACCCGCGGGATTAATTTGGAAAACCGGTAGAGATATGCAAGAACAAACCATATTTATTGGAAACATTCCTCTAATGAATTCCCTGGGAACCTTTATAGTAAATGGAATATACAGAATTGTAATCAATCAAATATTGCAAAGCCCCGGTATTTACTACCGTTCAGAATTGGACCATAACGGAATTTCTGTTTATACCAGTACCATAATATCAGATTGGGGAGGAAGATCAGAATTAGAAATCGATAGAAAATCAAGGATATGGGCCCGTGTGAGTAGGAAACAAAAAATATCTATTCTAGTTTTATCATCAGCTATGGGTTCGAATCTAAGAGAAATTCTAGATAATGTTTGCTACCCCGAAATTTTCTTGTCTTTTCTGAATGATAGGGAGAAAAAAAAGATTGGGTCAAAAGAAAATGCCATTTTGGAATTTTATCGACAATTTGCTTGTGTAGGTGGGGATCCGGTATTTTCTGAATCCTTATGTAAAGAATTACAAAAGAAATTTTTTCAACAAAGATGTGAATTAGGAAGGATTGGACGACGAAATATGAACCGGAGATTAAATCTTGATATACCTCAGAGCAATACATTTTTGTTACCACGAGATGTATTGGCTGCCGCGGATCATTTGATCGGAATGAAATCTGGAATGGGTACACTTGACGATACGAATCACTTGAAAAATAAACGTATTCGTTCTGTAGCAGATCTGTTACAGGATCAATTCGGCTTGGCTCTTGTTCGTTTAGAAAATGCAGTTCGAGGAACTATATGTGGAGCAATCAGGCATAAATTGATACTGACTCCTCAAAATTTGGTCAGTTCAACTTCATTAACAACCACTTATGAATCGTTTTTCGGCCTACACCCTTTATCTCAAGTTTTGGATCGAACTAATCCATTGACGCAAATCGTTCATGGGCGAAAATTGAGTTATTTGGGTCCTGGAGGATTGACAGGTCGAACTGCTAGTTTTCGAATACGAGATATCCATCCTAGTCACTATGGACGGATTTGCCCGATTGACACGTCCGAAGGAATCAATGTTGGACTTATTGGATCCTTAGCTATTCATGCCAGGATTGGTTATTGGGGGTCTATAGAGAGTCCGTTTTATGAAGTATATCAGAGATCAAAAGAGACAAAGATGGTTTTTTTATCACCAAGTAGAGATGAATATTATACGGTAGCGACAGGAAATTCTTTGGCTTTGAATCGAGGTGGTATTCAGGAAGAACAGATTGTTCCCGCCCGATACCGTCAAGAATTCCTGACTATTGCATGGGAACAGATTCATCTTCGAAGTATTTTTCCCTTCCAATATTTTTCTATTGGAGCTTCCCTGATTCCGTTTATCGAGCATAATGATGCGAATCGGGCTTTAATGAGTTCGAATATGCAGCGTCAAGCAGTTCCGCTTTCCCGGTCCGAGAAGTGCATTGTTGGGACTGGATTGGAACGACAAGCGGCTCTGGATTCGGGGGTTTCAGCTATAGCCGAATGCGAGGGAAAGATTATTTATACCGATACTCATAAGATCGTTTTATCAGGTCATGGAGACACTATAAGCATTCCATTGGTTATGTATCAACGTTCGAACAAAAATACTTGTATGCATCAAAATCCTCAGGTTCGGCGGGAGAAATGCATTAAAAAAGGACAGATTTTAGCGGATGGTGCGGCTACAGTTGGTGGCGAACTCGCTTTAGGAAAAAACGTATTAGTAGCTTATATGCCATGGGAAGGTTACAATTTTGAAGACGCGGTACTCATTAGCGAACGTCTGGTATATGAAGATATTTATACTTCTTTTCACATCCGTAAATATGAAATTCAGACTCATGTGACAAGCCAGGGTCCTGAAAGAATTACTCATGAAATACCGCATTTGGAAGCTCATTTACTCCGCAATTTAGACAGAAATGGAATTGTGGCGCTGGGATCTTGGGTAGAAACAGGCGATATTTTAGTAGGTAAATTAACTCCTCAGACAGCCAACGAATCATCGTATGCCCCGGAAGATAGATTATTACGAGCCATACTTGGGATTCAGGTATCCACTGCAAAAGAAACTTGTCTAAAACTACCTATAGGCGGAAGGGGTCGAGTTATTGATGTGAGATGGATCCAGAAAAAGGGAGGTTCCAGCTATAATCCAGAAACGATTCGTGTATATATTTCACAGAAACGTGAAATCAAAGTGGGTGATAAAGTAGCTGGAAGACACGGGAATAAAGGTATCATTTCCAAAATTTTATCTAGACAAGATATGCCTTATTTGCAAGATGGAACGCCGGTCGATATGGTTTTCAACCCATTAGGAGTACCTTCACGAATGAATGTGGGACAAATATTTGAATGCTCGCTCGGGTTAGCGGGGGACCTGCTAGACAGACATTATAGAATAGCACCTTTTGATGAGAGATATGAGCAAGAGGCTTCGAGAAAACTAGTGTTTTCTGAATTATATGAAGCCAGTAAGCAAACAGCAAATCCATGGGTATTTGAACCCGAATATCCCGGAAAAAGCAGAATATTTGATGGAAGAACGGGGGATCCTTTTGAACAGCCTGTTCTAATAGGAAAGTCCTATATCCTGAAATTAATTCATCAAGTTGACGATAAAATCCACGGTCGTTCCAGTGGACATTACGCACTTGTTACACAACAACCTCTTAGAGGAAGGGCTAAACAGGGCGGACAGCGCGTAGGAGAAATGGAAGTTTGGGCTCTCGAAGGGTTTGGTGTTGCTCATATTTTACAAGAGATGCTTACTTATAAATCTGATCATATTAGAGCTCGTCAGGAAGTACTTGGTACTACAATCATTGGAGGAACAATACCTACCCCCGAGGATGCTCCAGAATCTTTTCGATTGCTCGTTCGCGAATTACGATCTTTGGCTTTGGAACTGAATCATTTCCTTGTATCTGAGAAGAACTTCCAGATTAATAGGAAGGAAGCTTGATCGGAATGAATCCGAATTTCTCTTCTATGATCGACCGGTATAAACATCAACAACTTCAAATTGGATCAGTTTCTCCTCAACAAATAAGTGCTTGGGCCAACAAAATCCTACCTAATGGAGAGATAGTTGGAGAGGTCACAAAACCCTATACTTTTCATTACAAAACCAATAAACCGGAAAAAGATGGATTATTTTGTGAAAGAATCTTTGGACCTATAAAAAGTGGAATTTGCGCTTGTGGAAATTATCGAGTAATCGTCGCTGAAAAAGAAGACCCCAAATTTTGTGAACAATGTGGAGTCGAATTTATTGATTCTCGGATACGAAGATATCAAATGGGATACATCAAGCTCGCATGTCCAGTGACTCATGTGTGGTATTTGAAACGTCTTCCTAGTTATATCGCGAATCTTTTAGATAAACCCCTTAAGGAATTAGAAGGCCTAGTATACTGCGATGTGTGATTTGATCGAAATTATCATTTTACAGATTCGGACTGAGAAACTGTCATCCCATTCAATCCGACGGGGGTGCCCTTGGCTCTGACATGTATCTTGGGAGGAGTAACATGAAGCTTAGAATTTTGGATGCATTCAATACTTCCAAATAAAAGGGGAATTGATCCATGGTCGATTCTCTAACAGATAAACGGGAATTGCTAGTTGTACCTCGTAAAAAAAAAATACTTTTTTCGTCAAATTTGCCATTTCATTTCTTTTAGAGAGATTTTGTTCAAGTAAGCAAACAGCGGCATGGTTACAGGAGTCTATCTATCGCATATATGCTTCAAAGGACATCGTGGCATAACCATCGAGGTGAAGTAGAGACCTAAAAGATCGAATGGAACGATAGATAGTATCGACAAGTAAATTCCTTATGAGTTTCAAGGTATTCCTCGAAAGGAATTCATTATTCGAAGGGAAGTAGACTACTCAAAAATTTCACATTCCACTTATCTTATGTCGTAGTCGTAATTAAATAAGTAATTCAGAAAGTAAAAGTCAAAGGACAGATGAATCAATGAAAT